ATAAGGAATTCGAACAACTGCTTCAAATACAGTATCAGGAAGGACCGCTTGTGGAACCTCAATATCCACGGGTTTATTAGCTAAATGACAATTGGCACATACAATACGGCCGGTCGCTTCTCGGGGATTTTCATAACCCTGCTGTGCAAAAATGGGATATGCATTTGAAATGGATGATTGAGTTATTATATATATAATGAGTGATGCGGAAATGGATCGAGTAATCTGTTCTTTTATCCAAGAAAGGGTATTTATAGTTTGCATGGTCCAATTTTTGATCCCGAAAATTTCTACAATAAATTGGGTAGGTCGCTAGTATAGTTCCCTATCCACGATTCTGCTATTTACTGGAATATTGGAGAACCTTCCTGCCTTGGATAGGTAGAAAGAGTCAGTACGATTTGGAATGCTTATGCCCAAAGTACCAAACATTCTAATTGGATTAATATCAGTAGACCTTTTTTTCAGTCATTCATTGAATGATAAATCACTACAAGTGATGGGGATACACGATTTAAATAACGGAAGATCCAATATTTCAAAATTGTATCTAGAATGACTGGAAAAGTGGAAACAAGGCCCGATATAATTTGATCGTTATGAGAAAATCCAAAATCTTTGTAGATAGAGCCAATCATTAGTTCCCAACCATGGGGTGAATGGAATCCGATACATAAATCGGTTAATAAAAGAATAGAAAACGCTTTTATTGTGTCGCTTAGGTTATATAGGAATTCCTGAACCCAAGAGTTAAGAATAAGAAGTTCTTTATTACCTATAATAGAATAACCACTTAGAATAACGAAACAGATTATATTCGTCGAGAAGGACAAAATTGTATGGATACAATCTTCATTGTGCAGCTTGATCAATTGAATCGTTTCTTTATGGATTCCTATACGAAGCTTTTTTAGATGTGTCTCCGGGTATTCCTTTATCATCTCGTCCAACAGTAGGAGCTCCTCTAATTCTAGGAATTTCTCTAGAAGACTCTTTTTTGGAATATCAGTAAAAAGAGTTTCGGATTGCTTGGTATTCCACCAATTAGTAACCCAAGATTTCAGACTTTTATTAAATGCTAGAAAGCTCCACCAGGGTAAAAAGACTATAGATACAAGAAATAGAAGGGGAATAAATGCTTTCTTTTTTGCCATTTTTTTTTAGAAATTGTTAATTTAATAAAGTGGCCTCATTCGTCGACTCTACGCGATCTAATATTTTTTTATTCACCAAAATGAGTTCTATTCCAAGGTCATCGAATCATTCTCTGTTTTTGATTTGCGATTCGGTAATTAGTCCGTGAAAATTTTGAAGAATCTTGCAAGAATACAGAAATCGAATAAGCGTCCACTTCGAATGTTAAAATACGAAAAAAGAGTTTTCAGCTATTTCAATTGGGCAAATTCGAAGCAATCCCTTCCTTTAGAAAAACCCCCGAAAATCCACTTTAGTTAATAAATTAGGATTTCGAGACAAAAAACTCTCCAAATATTGCAAAAAAATTCGCTGACTACCATAGCACAAAAAGCATTGAGATAATTTTCTGAATGTGATGATAAAAAAAAAGAGGGTAGAAAAATGCCGGGTCATTCATTAAAGAGAACGAAAGAGGAGAGAAAACGAAACATCAAGAAAGATAATTAATTTACACGAGCTATTTGTCTCTAACCTATCAATTCAAAATATTGAAACTAAAATAAAAAATTTTCTTTATTTCAAAATGTTTTGGGATGAATCTATCCTTATTCCTTATTTCGATTTGTTACTCTTTTTTTACTAATGAATTACGCCGAGTGGATTTCCATACGCATAAAATATCTTTTTTGCAGACAACCCCCCCTTTTTTTATGTTCTATATAATATACGTTTACTTTGACTTGAAGGGACGTTCTGACGAAATTTTCGTTAAATTATACCATAAAAAAGTTATACAAAAGGGGGATTGTAGAGTTTTTTATACCCCCAGCCGAGAATCGGAAAACATTCATTGTTCGATTCATTTCAAAATACTTCAATCGGTACGCGCAAGAAATAGGCCAATTCGGCAGCTTTTTGTTCCATTTCTCGTGGAGTAAAATTCTCATCAGTACGAGTCAAAGGAACGGCCCCCTGACCTCTGATTTCTAGATAAAGGACACGGCGGGGATAAATACCCTCTTTAAGTTCTATTCTGATAGATTGAATATCGTTTATAAGGAATCGGAGGGAGATGCGACGATTTTTTCCCGGAAATCCCCAACGAAAAATACACACTATTCCTTCTTTTTTATCGAATAGATCATAACCACTACCTACATTCCACGAAATTGTGCACCACAAATAGGAGCTAATAAAGAGGCCTGCGATACCGTAGAAAGACATCACGATCCCCTGTGGGAAAAAAATTATTTGTTGAGAGGGAAATAAAGATATAAAATTCCTACCGAGATAGCTGGAAGTTCCAACTAATAAAAATCCTAATGAACCTAAAAAAAGGATAAAAGCCCAGCAGAAATTACTTGTTTTTCGAGACCCCCTTAAAAGTTCTATCCATATACGTTCTGATCGCCAATTCATACTAATCTAGTTGCATTTGATTTGAATTAATTGATAGAATAACCAAAATGAATTTAACTTATACTTAACGCTATTTTGTTTCTGAAGTAACTCTCATCAACTAGCACTAGTCTAATGTGAACCTATCAGGGTGATTCATAAAATGCGTCCGATCGAAAATAAGAACGTCCCCTTCATATAACCCCGCCCTAGATATCTACACACATTGACTTTTTATTTCAAACATGGACCGACTCGTCCTGATCTATTGATTTGAAAATCGTTAAAATGAAATTACTATTATATCAGGTTTCGCATGTCTTGCACTTAATTTCGGAAGAAATTACGCATTATACCATATTCCACTTTCCAATAAAGAGATATCTGTGTTGTGATTCAATCAAGTCTAAGTCTTGAAAAAATGTGATTTGGCCTCACCATCGGGCCTAAACAATCTTGTTTTTTTGAACATGAAGAAATAAAGAAGCCATTGCAATTGCCGGAAATACTAGGCCTACGAAAGGCACAAAAATAGAGGGAAGGTTTATATCTGTCATAGAATGGGTACCTCAATTTACTATTTGTACCTGTTTGTTATATTGTTCTAAAATTATCTTAACTTAATTAGAATTCTAATTCTATATAATTATACTAATTATATCTAAGTGAGTATATACTAAGTTCAAGAAATGTAGAACTAACTAACGAATCTGATCCAAGAGATATTCCCTTGTTAGTCAAAATGGAGAATCTCCAACAAGAAATATATTAAGATGCAAAAGGCTATTTTATTATAATTTTCCAGATGTAAGAAAGGAAGATGAAATTCGTTTTCTTTGCCAAAATTTCCATTTATATAAGTAAGAATGTTGATAGAATAGAGGTTCTCTGATTCGTAATCACAAATGGAATATGAAATCAAATAAAAAAACAATTTATCCGCACCTTTTGATTCTTTATATTATATATAGTTTTAGTATGGCAATCACGAAAACCCCATCCCCATTATTCTATTATGATTGATTACGATAACTAACTACTTTTTTGTCACAAAAAAAAATAAATAATTGACCTTACGGCTCGATCGAATTTTTATTTAAAGGAAAGAAAGCGTGCAACTGAAATAACTCACTTAGAACGCCTTTTAAAAGATTACGTGGTACAATTGGATCGAATAAACCCTTATCGAATAAATATTCAGCTTCTTGTGAACCTTCAGGTACTGTCGTATTCAATGTTTCTTCAATTACTCTTTTACCCGCAAAGGCAATGTAGGCATTGGGTTCGGAAATAATGATATCTCCTAACATACCAAAACTAGCTGTCACCCCTCCAGTAGTCGGAGATGTAAGAATTGATACATAGAATAACTTTTTATTTGATTGATAATCAAATAAAGCCGACGAAATTTTAGCCATTTGCATCAAGCTCAAACTTCCTTCTTGCATTCGCGCCCCGCCAGAAGCACACACTATGAGAAGGGGTAGATTTTGATTAGTAGCATACTCAATCAAACGGGTGATTTTCTCTCCTACTACGGATCCCATACTACCTCCCATAAACTTAAAATCCATAACCCCGAGTGCTACAGGAATACCATTTAATTGACCTATACCTGTTTGAACAGCTTCGGTTAACCCTGTCTCTTTTTGATAAGAATTAATACGATCTTTATAGGGTTCTTCCTCCGAATGAAATTCAATGGGATCCGTTGAAACCATGTCTTCATCCATAGGATCCCAAGTACCTGGATCAATCAAGAGTTCGATTCTCTCTGAACTACTCATTTTCAAATGATATCCGCATTCATCACAAATGTTCATTTTTGACTTCAACAATTTCTTATAATTTAATTCATAACAATTTTCACATTGAATCCATAAATTCCTGTATTTTTTAGTTACCTCAAGATTCTTATCCCTACCATTTGTCTTAGTGGTAGTCTGACTTTCATCAAAAATGAAATTATCACTGTAATTTTCAGTATCGCTTAAAACAGAATTCTCAATACCCATTTGAGAATGAAGATAACTGTCAATACAACTATTAATGTGATTATTCAAACTAGATTTAGTATCGTACATGTAAAGATCATAATGGGTATCGTCACTTTTCGATCCATTCCCATAACTCGAATTCCAATAATTAGAAAAATTTTTTTGGAGTGAACTCCAAAAAGAATGATCATTTTCAATATCAACAATCTTATTTTCAATATCAAAATAAACGGAATAAGTTTCTCCCTTACTATCCCTAACTAAAAAAGTATCATCAGAGATGAAATTCCGAATGTCCCTGATACCGAATAAAAGATCAAAATTACTGTAACTAGAACCATTACTCCAACTATGAATATTTTTTTCTGTATAATTTAGACTCGTATTTTCACTGCTACTGATATTGTCAATAGGATCAAGACTGCCCATTGATTTACTTAGCCCACACCTATGTTCGAACTCCTCCTT